TTGGGACCCTATGGATGAAGACATGGTCTCTCTGGATCCCATTGGATTTCATTCGGAAGAGGAGCCTTATAAAGATCGGATTGATTCTTATCAAAGAAAGACAGGATTAACTGAGGCTGTTCAAACAGGCATAGGTCAACTAAATGGTATTCCTGTAGCAATTGGGGTTATGGATTTTCAGTTTATGGGGGGTAGTATGGGATCCGTAGTCGGGGAGAAAATCACCCGCTTGATTGAGTACGCTACCAATCAATTTCTACCTCTTATTATAGTGTGCGCTTCGGGGGGAGCGCGCATGCAAGAAGGGAGTTTGAGCCTAATGCAAATGGCTAAAATATCGTCTGCTTTATATGATTATCAATCAAATAAAAAGTTATTGTATGTATCAATCCTTACATCTCCTACTACTGGTGGGGTAACAGCCAGTTTTGGTATGTTGGGAGATATTATTATTGCCGAACCAAATTCCTACATTGCATTTGCGGGTAAAAGAGTAATTGAACAAACATTGAATAAAACAGTACCCGAAGGTTCACAAGCGGCTGAATATTTATTCCAGAAGGGCTTATTCGACCTAATCGTACCGCGTAATCTTTTGAAAAGTGTTCTGAGTGAGTTATTTAAGCTCCACGCCTTCTTTCCTTTGAATTCCAATTCAATCAAGTAGAGTGCACTAAGTTCCATTTTTTTATTTGTAGCAAACAAGTAGTTAGCTTATCCGAATCTTATCCGAATCTTAGCTTATCGGAATCAAAGTAACTAAAAAGGGAGTTTTCTTTGGCGACTTAAGATCTAATTGTAGAAAGAATCAAAATCAAAAGTTGCGGATAACTCTTTCTTTATTAAATTCGAAGACAAGAACAAAACACAAAGAAACGAAGAAAAAAATGAATTATCATATGTATCTTTCATGTAGATAGATGAATAAGTTCATTTATTTAGTTCTACATTCCTTGGACTTATTCTATATACTCACTTAGATACTTAATATCTCTAATGAAAAATTTTCAAATTGAATTAATTAATAATAACTACGAATTCATAATAATTAAAATTATTAATTATAATTAGTATAAATATAAAATATGATATTAAAAAAAATAAGAACAGGTACAAATAATAAACCGAGGTACCCCATTTTATGACAACTTTCCACTTTCCCTCTATTTTTGTGCCTTTAGTAGGCCTAGTATTTCCGGCAATTGCAATGGCTTCTTTATTTCTTCATGTTCAAAAAAACAAGATTGTTTAGATCTGAGGGGACCCAATCTCATTCGTTTTTTTTTTGAAACTTATACTTGTAGCATAACATAGATATAGATATTTATTTCGGAAAAGAAAATATGGTAGAACATGTGATTTCTGCCGAACATAAAGGAAAAAGCTCTTATGCCTGCAGAAAATGATCTATAGGTAACTCAATTCTAGCCAGTTTCAAATAGATCAGGATCGCTGGATGCCTAAAATGTAAAGTTGGTCGATCTATATGTATATCAATATGTATATTGGGATCATATGAGGGGTATGTTATTATTTTAGATCTAAACAAATTTGATGAATTACCCCTAAAAGTTCCCATTAAACTAGTGCTAGTTCACACCAAACTAGTGCTAGTTAATGAAAGTTCATTCGGAAACAAAAAAAGTAAAGTCAAAATCATTTGGGGTATTCTCTCAATTTCAATAAAATGCAATCGGATGAAGTATGAGTTGGCGATCAGAACATATATGGATAGAACTTATAACGGGGTCTCGAAAACTAAGTAATTTTTGCTGGGCCCTTATCGTTTTTTTAGGTTCATTAGGATTCTTGTTGGTTGGAACTTCCAGTTTTCTTGGTAGAAATTTGATATCTTTTGTTCCGTCTCAGCAAATCATTTTTTTTCCACAGGGGATCGTGATGTCTTTCTACGGGATTGCGGGTCTCTTTATTAGTTCCTATTTGTGGTGCACAATCTCCTGGAATGTAGGTAGTGGTTATGATCGATTTGATAGAAAGGAAGGAATAGTGTGTATTTTTCGTTGGGGATTTCCTGGAAAAAATCGTCGCATATTCCTGCGATTCCTTATAAAAGATATTCAATCCGTTCGAATAGAAGTTAAAGAGGGTATTTTTTCTCGTCCTGTCCTTTATATGGATATCAGAGGCCGGGGGGCTGTTCCGTTGACTCGTACTGATGAGAATTTGACTCCACGAGAAATTGAACAAAAAGCCGCGGAATTGGCCTATTTCTTGCGCGTACCAATTGAAGTATTTTGATTTTGAGAAAGAAAAGGAACTGGGCTGAAGAACGAATGCTTTCTCAGCAGGAGGGAAAAAACGCAAGAATCCTGTTTTTTCTATAACTAAGTTTAGGATAAACAGATGCAGATAAACCATATCTTGTAAATTCTTTTTTTTCAATCGACCTTTTTATCCTTTCATTTGTGTTCTTTACTACCCAATAAATGGGTTTTCTTAATAATGATAACTGGCCTGTTTCTGTCTTGTTTTGCCGCTCATTTTTTTGACCATCACAATATCTTTCTCTCAATTAGTCTATTCTTGACTATGGGGAATCGTTGGAATTTTTTTTTGAAATATTGGATATTTTCATAGAATAAGGGGTTCTTTCGGCTATTCATCGAAAGGAGACACTTGTTTGGAATTTGATGAATTGAGATATCTGGAAACACTTGTATTATTTCTTTAGTCAAATTCGAAGTGGAGTCTTAGTCTATTTCTGTATTCTTTCTAGATTCAAAACAAAATCATAAATAAAATAGATTCATAGGTTTGATACCTTGTCTACAACTCATGTTTCAAAGAAAGGTTCGATTATATAAAGTCGACAAATGGAGTGGGTTAATTAAAAATTAACAGGCAAAAAATGGAAAAAAAAAAAGCTTTCACTCCTCTTTTGTATCTTGCATCTATAGTATTTCTGCCCTGGTGGATTTCTCTCTCATTTACTAAAAGTATGGAATCTTGGGTTATTAATTGGGCGGATATCGGCCAATCTGAAATTTTTTTGAATGATATTCAAGAAAAAAGTATTCTAGAAAAGTTCATAGAATTAGACGAAATCCTCTTCTTGGAAGAAATGATCAAGGAATACTCGGAGACATATCTACAAAAGTTTCTTATAGGAATCCACAAAGAAACGATCCAATTAATCAAGATACACAACGAGGATCGTATCCATACAATTTTACACTTCTCGACAAATATAATCTGTTTTGTTATTCTAAGTGGTTATTCGATTTTAGGTAATGAAGAACTTGTTATTCTTAACTCTTGGGCTCAGGAATTCCTATATAACTTAAGTGATACAGTAAAAGCCTTTTCGATTCTTTTATTAACTGATTTATGTATCGGATTTCATTCACCCCACGGCTGGGAACTAATGATTGGTTCTGTGTACAAAGATTTTGGATTTAGTCATAATGATCAAATTATATCTGGTCTTGTTTCCACTTTTCCGGTTATTCTCGATACTATTTTTAAATATTGGATTTTTCGTTATTTAAATCGTGTATCTCCATCACTTGTAGTTATTTATCATTCAATGAATGATTGATAAATCATCCACCAATAGTAATCCAATTAGAACGTTTCTTACTTTGTAGTTCTACATAAGTATTAAAAACATTCTATTCGGGTGGTTTTCAGACTATTTTTATACTTATACTATAGTATTCCAGTAAAATGATTCCAATAAATAGCAGAATCGTGGATAGGAAACTATACTAGCGACCTACCCAATTTATTGTAGAAATTTTCAGACCAATGATTAGACCATGCAAACTAGAAATACTTTTTCTTGGATAAAGGAACATATTACTCAATCTATTTCCATATCGCTCATGATATATATCATAACTCGGGCACCCGTTTCAAGTGCATATCCCATTTTTGCACAGCAGGGTTATGAAAATCCACGAGAAGCGACTGGGCGTATTGTATGTGCCAATTGTCATTTAGCTAATAAGCCCGTGGATATTGAGGTTCCACAAACAGTACTTCCTGATACTGTATTTGAAGCAGTTGTTCGAATTCCTTATGATAAGCAAGTGAAACAAGTCCTTGCTAATGGTAAGAAAGGGGGTTTGAATGTGGGGGCTGTTCTTATTTTACCGGAGGGGTTTGAATTAGCTCCTTCCGATCGTATTTCTCCCGAGATGAAAGAAAAGATAGGAAATTTGTCTTTTCAGAGCTATCGCCCTAATAAAAAAAATATTCTTGTAATAGGGCCTGTCCCCGGCCAGAAATATAGTGAAATCACCTTTCCTATTCTTTCCCCCGACCCCGCTACTAAGAAAGATGTTCACTTCTTAAAATATCCTATATATGTAGGAGGAAATAGGGGAAGGGGTCAGATTTATCCCGACGGAAGCAAGAGTAACAATACAGTTTATAATGCTACAGGGGCGGGCATAGTAAGCAAAATCATACGAAAAGAAAAAGGGGGATATGAAATAATCATAACAGATCCATCGGATGGACGTCAAGTGGTTGATATTATCCCTCCAGGACCAGAAGTTCTTGTTTCAGAGGGTGAATCCATCAAATTTGATCAACCATTAACGAGTAATCCTAATGTGGGTGGATTTGGTCAGGGAGATGCCGAAATAGTACTTCAAGATCCATTACGTGTCCAAGGCCTTTTGGTCTTCTTGGCATCTGTTATTTTGGCACAAATATTTTTAGTTCTTAAAAAGAAACAGTTCGAGAAGGTTCAATTAGCCGAAATGAATTTCTAGACTCGCGGATTTATCGATATCAGGTTCGTAAAAAGAACAAAATTTTTGTTGTCAATTCTATATGATCAAAAAAAATAAATTCTGAAAAACCTTTTATTTACTTGCTCTTTTTCTACGAACTTCGGGGACTCCCTTGTAGCGCACTCTTAGTCATAACGCATTCTTAGTCATAATAGGTAGGTTTTTGTTTGAAGAAGACTATTTTATTTGACTTTATGGCTTTACCACCCTTTTCTTTGTTCAAATTGAATTGACAGG